TCATTCGGCTCCTTTATGGAAGATGGATAAATTCAAAAAAAAAGAAATAAATATATATAAAATAGAATATATATTTTCTTTAAGGCAGGAATGAAATGAAATAAGAATTTGGCCCATAACATCTATGTTAGCTTTTCTGTCTGAATGCATTCAAAACAATTTGCTTTTTAGATGATCCTTCTAGAAGAGTGGGATTAGAATAGAACAATTTTTCTAGTTACTTCGTTCTCTATTTCTATTTGAGAAAATCCTTAGGAAAAGCATTTTGTTTCCACCGAGCTAAAACAAGATGTAAATGTCTCTAGTAAACCAAAGTTATTGTTTAATAGCTATTTTGCTTCAATCTATCCTATCAAAAAAAATGGAAGATTTAGTTACGATTAGAAATACACTTTTCTATCTTTATCCATGGATCTTTTCCTTATACTTATTCAATTGGAAGTATTGATCCAATTCAAAAAAAAATTATGTTTCGTAATTTCATAATCCAATTTTTCAATATTAATTTATAATATATTTAATATATTCTTTAATTTAATATATAATTATTAATTATATAATTATAAAAAATTGAATTGATATAATTTAATTGGCTCTTGGATACAAATCACGAGAATGTATATTCTTCCTCAAATCTTTCGTCGAGAGGTAAAGGATTAAACCTTTTAAGAAATAAAGTTTTTGCTCGGAATATGAATCAAACCGAGGGACCCCTTAACTCTTAAGGGGATTAATAGAACGAATCACACTTTTACCACTAAACTATACCCGCTACAATGTGATTATTGTATATAATGTGATTATTGTATATTAAAGGGACCTTTTGTCGAACAGGGTAATTGGGCGTAATCAAGATAGGATTACAAGATAGGAGCATAAAAAATACTGAAAATTAGAGCCTTGCCGCCTTTTGTCAGAATACTTTGTGTTATAGGAGTTTTGATAGATAGGGTTCGCCAAAAGGGCTTAGTCATAACAAACATAAAAATGGATTGTGCAAAAATCCATAGTTTTTTTTTTTTTATTATTTATTTATTCTAGTAAAATAAATGGAAATAAAAAGAAAGAAATAGGAAGAAAAAAAATAGAAATAATATTTGGATTCTATATCATTCTATATCATAGGAACGGAAATAAGACTTCTTCTGCTTCTGATTGTTGATTCAATCCAATAACAAACAAGATTTTTTTGTTACAACAAGTCAGATCAAAAAATCATAGAAAAAATGAGTTATTTTAGTTGAAAATAAAAAGATGAGCCCGGCCCGGCCCGGTACTGACCAGGCCGGCCCGTGGAAATTGGAAATAAAAAAAAGCCTCTTTTGAGTGAAATTAAAACGATATTCTTTCTTTTTTTTATTTGAGATATCTCTTTAGAGCCCTTGTTTTATTTAAGAATATAAAGGATATAGAATATAATATAAATGAAATGGAATTACTGATAAAAGTTCTATAGATCTATAGAAAAGTTGGATATATCTATATTCTATATAATCAATCTATTTAATAATAATAAAAAAAAAAGAATCTATATAACAAAGTAAAAAGGGTTCTTTTCAAGCATTTCTTTTTGTGTGCTGTAACATAGTAATTATCTTTTCTCAATTAGGAGAGATGGCTGAGTGGACTAAAGCGTCGGATTGCTAATCCGTTGTGCGAGTTATTCGTACCGAGGGTTCGAATCCCTCTCTTTCCGTTTCGGTTTTTGGCAGTGAAATAGATCAAATCCTAATACCATTTCTAAAAATGAAGCAAGGAGCTCTCCCTTTTTTATTCTTCGCGTCCAGGATTACGCCCCGGATCATTAGATAGGAATCCGAAGATGAAGAGAGAAACAAAGAATATAACTACGGTGTAAACAAAGAGTTTAAGAGTAAGCATTACACAATCTCCAAGATCATTTTTTTAGAAAAAGAAGAGAATAGATTCCCCGTTTTTATACCACATATCCTAACATTCCTAATATTCCTAATATCCTAATTTTGTTTTGATTTTGACACCAAGAAATAAAGTGATTTCTAGAATTTCTAGAAATCAAAAAAGAATTTTCAAAAATTCACTTGTAATAAGAGGTGAGTGGTTCATTACAAAACAAAATTCTTTCATACCAATAATTATATATTGTGGCGGGCTCTAATCTAAATAGGGTTCTTCGGCGAAAAAGGGTCAGAATGAGGAAATGGGATGATCCAGATTTATCATGGCTATCCAAGACTTTGAATTGAGGGTTCGTTCATAGTGTAAGACTTATCTGATCTTTTCAATTGTTAGAATTTTTTTTCTTGAATCAATCATGAATTTTTCTAGGACAGTATTAAGGATCTTATCGAAAACTTACAGCAGCTTGCCAAACAAAGGCTAAGAGAAAAAAGAGAAGAGGTATTACCGGCATAAAATCTACGATTGGATTCAAAAAAGCATAGGCCTCGGGCAATTTGGCGAATAAAAAACTACTCGAAAAAAGGGCAGAATTAAAACAGATACAGATCAAATTAAAGATATTAAGCATAACAAAATTTTGTTCTTGGAGATAATTTTGATTGAGTTATTAATATGTTTTTTGATATAAGGAAAAAAATATGAAGAAAGGAAAATAAGGCAGACTAAACAATATTTCTTTGAACTCACCCAACCAAAAGCCTTCAATTCTTACAAGAGAATAGAAGAAATCATACTTTCATACAATATCTTAATTGAATTCTATGTAATGATCAATAAATTCGGTTTAATTCTCTATCCATACGTGCAAAAATCGTAGCAAGAATCTAATCTATTCCATAGCTATTTGGAACTGGAATTGACGAACAAGGAATACCCATATTAGTGTTTAGTAGTTTCAAATAGAAATCTAAATGGGGCGTAGCCAAGTGGTAAGGCAACGGGTTTTGGTCCCGCTATTCGGAGGTTCGAATCCTTCCGTCCCAGAGTATACCCTTTTCATATATCAGAATAACGATATCCGAATCTAAATTGCTCTTTTTTTTTGTTTTTAATAACCTTCTTTCTATTCTAAGAGTCAAATATTGGATAAAATGCGATTCTTGCTTTTGATTTCTAATGATTTCTTAAGATTGCCACTCGAAGAACTATGAGATTGGCGGATCTATTCGATCGAGTTATTTGATCTATCGGGTTATTTGAAAAGGTAGATTCAAAAAGATTAGTTTATTTGTGTTATTTATAATATTCGTGATATTATTATTTTCGTACTATATATTTATTAGATATTCTTTATTTTTTTTTAGAATAGAAAAGTAAAAAAGAATAAAAAAATATTGCATTCATACAATATGAATATGGGTTAGTTTGAATTCTTATTGAGGCTTTTTCTTCCTAAATCATCTATTTATTTCATATAGAAGGAAATTTATTTCATATAGAAAGAAGAACTATAGATAGATTATTATGTATCGACTAAACCAATGACTATTCATGATTCCATAATTGAATCAATGTTCCAAACTAGAGGAATGTTATGGTAAAACTTCGTTTGAAACGATGTGGTAGAAAGCAACGTGCGACTTGAAGGACATGATCAGCTGTGGATGTTAAAACCCACCACTTTCCATTATGTAGAAATGAATGAAGGTGCTTTTTGCTCGACATCCTTTGTTCTATTATAAGTTCTATTATAATCCGTCTTTTTGTTGGGTTGTAATGTAATATAGTACAGGATGGAGCTCGAAGAGAAACATCCATTTTTCAGGGGCAAGGATCTAGGGTTAGTTAATGGAAATCAATAAGTTGGAACAACTTCGTAAGTCTATTTTTGATATAGAAATCGAAAGGTTCCGATTCAAACCGTTTTCAAATCAAAAAGAAAATTTGTTGGAATTGGTAAAACTCTTTCGATCAAAAGTGTATCATGCGGGAATTAATCGTTCATATGATTCTTTGATAGAAAGAAAAAAAGAGAGAAAAAGGGCATGTTGCTGCCATTTTTGAAATGATGATTAAATATCGCCGAAGTAATGTCTAAACCCAATGATTCAAGGCAAAGATAAAAGATCCTAGAACAAGGAAATACCCTTTTCAATTTTCTCAACAACTAGATTAAAATGAAGAATCGAAATAGATTCTAAGCGAGACAAACAAAAAAGGGGTTAGAGACCACTCAATAAAGGAATGCCTAAGGTTTTTTTTTGAGCATTTTGAGAGTTATTTGACTTGAGTTATGAGAGTACGAATGCTTTTTTCTTCTTTTTTTTTTCGAAAAAAAAAAAGACGGGTTTAAATGTCTAATTGATTTGCTGTTTATGGATCTTTTTGACATTATAATTCCATACATAGACATAACTTTTAATTAATCATTTTTTTTCTCGAGCCGTACGAGGAGAAAACTTCTTATACGTTTCTAGGGGGGGTATTATTTAACTACATCTATCCCAATGAGCCGTTTATCGAATCGTTGCAATTGATGTTCGATCCCGAAGAGAGGGAAGAGATCTTCGAAAAGTGGGTTTTTATGATCCGATAAATAATCAAACCTATTTAAATGTTCCCGCTATTCTCTATTTCCTTGAAAAAGGAGCTCAACCCACAGGAACTGTTCATGATATTTTAAAGAAGGCGGGGGTTTTTACAGAACTTAGTCTTAATCAAACAAAATTCAATTAATGAAATACAAAAAAGAGGGTGCGGATGATTCATATCTAGCTTTGTATAAATTTTTCTTTATTATTTCCTCCCCCCTCTTTTGTTCTATTCTTTAAATTAATTTATTATTTGTATTTCTTATTGCTTTGCTACTATAGAATATTGTTACTATAGAATACGTGCTCTATAACGGATTTTATTGAGCCTATTTTTTTGATATATAATATAGAGAGAAAGGATCAATTGAATAACTGAAGTAATTGTATTTTGAAAAAGAACATAAAATAAGATAAAAAAACAGATAAAATAACATATAAAAATAGAAAATATTAATAATAAATATTAATATAATATTAATATATAATAATAAAAATATAATAATAAAAAATTGACTTAATTCTTTT